AGATAAGATTTTCTAGTCCATAATGTATTTCATCAATCTAAGTGGAATAAGCAAAGTGAATTCCTTATTGGTTAGTCAAATTCCTTTTCTAAATGAAAACCACAGGGTTGAAGGACATGTCCGGATTTGATAAAATCAATAAAGTAAGGTTTTGTCGTTCTAGACCATCGGATTCGCCATAAAGAATCATAAATAAATACGAATAAAAAAAAAAGGGGGGGGGAAATAAAAAAAAACACATAGAGAAAAATTATACAAAGTTATATATAAGTTTCTACCCCCCCTTGGCATTTCTTTAATTGGATTTTTTCTTTAATTGAATTAAGTTTGATTAGACGGAAGTTCATTAAAAACTTCCGCTTTCTTTAAAAGATTCTGAACAGTTCCTGTGGGTTGAGCCCCTTTTTCAAGGAAATACAGAATAACGGGAACATTTAAATAAGTTTGATTCTTCATGGGATCATAAAACCCCACGTTTCGAAGATCTTTTCCTTCTCTTCGGGATCGAACATCAATTGCAACGATTCGATAGACGGCTCATTGGGATAGATATAGATGAACAATACCCCCCCTAGAACCGTATAGGAAGTTTTCTCCTCATACGGCTCGAGAAAAAATGATTTGATTCAAAGTTTTGTCTATATATATACAATTCTAATAAATTCAATGACAAATGGGCTTATAAAATAAATTAGACTATGATTTCCGTTTTTTTTTTTTTCTTTTTTTTTACTTCAAAAAAAACCATTCGTACTCATAACTCAAGTCGGTTAACTCTCAACTAGCTCAAAGGAAAAATCTTCAGTTAATGTCATTTATTGAGCGGTCTTTACCCCCTTTTGTTTGCCTCGTTAAAAATTCTCTTTAGTCTTATCTAGTTATTGAGACTATCGAGACAATTTAAATGGTCTTTCCTTGTTCTTCGATCCTTTCTTTTGATTTTAATCATTGGGTTTAGACATTACTTCGGTGCTTCTTAATCCTTTCAAAATGGCAGCAACGTACCCCTTTTTGATTTCTTTCTCTCAAAGAATCCTATGTACAGTTAATTCTCGCGTGATACACTTTCCATCGAAAAAGTTTGATCAATTACAACAAGTTTTTCTTTTTAATTGGATCCTTTTTATTTCTATATATGGAAGATACGTTTACGAAGTTGTTCCATTTGATCGGTCTTAACCCTAGATCCTTGCCCCCAAGAAATGAATTAATCCTTTTTACTCGAGCTCCATTGTGGACTATTTACAACCCAACAAAAAATGAAAGGTTCGAGTGTAACAGAACAAACAATGTCGAGTCAAGAGCACCCTCATTCCTAGATAAATGGAAAATGGTGGATGTAAAAATCCACAATGGATCGTGGCCTTCAAGTCGCACGTTGCTTTCTACCACATCGTTTCAAACGAAGTTTTACCATAACATTCCTCTCATTTGGGACCCGTATGGAATTGATTCAATTAAAGAATCATGAATAGTCATTGGTTTAGTTGTACATAGACACAGTAATCTAGACTTTTCTATATATGATATGTAGAAGAATTTTATGTGGAAGAATTTTTCTGAAAAAAGTCTTAGCAAGACAGGATCTTTAACATTTAACATATACTTTGAACATTTAACATATATAAATAATATATATATAGATAATAGACAGAAATAGAAAGATATCAACGAATAACTTTTTCAATCTGCATCTTCGAGCAACTCAATAGCATAGATTCAAGAATTTCCTACTTTTTTTTTAGTACCAAAAATTCGACTTAGAAAATCATTCAAAAAAGAATATTTCTAATTGATCTTGAACAAGTTTTGTATTTCGACATAATTATTGAATTATTTTATTCAAATAAAATTGTATATTGTATAATAAGCATCAGATTTGAAAGATAAGTTTTGAAAGATAAGTATTTCTTTTTAAATTGACTCATCATTGATTTAAAATAGATCTAAGTAGATGAAAGAAAAGAACAAAGAAATCCAATTTTTTTTTCATGAGATGGATAAAAAAATGATGTAAGTTAAGATTTGAATCTTTATTCTTTTCATCTGATTACGAAAATCAAAATAAAAAAAATAGGGAGTGGTTTTCGTATATATCAGATAGACTGAACAGTTGTCACTGTTATCGATATTCTAGAATATCGAATTGAAATCATTATAAGCTAAACATTTCCCGATTCTATATTATATGTATTTTGTTACACTTTAACATAGAGTTGAGTAATATTGAAATAATTGACTCTTGTCATAAAGTCAATAAAAGTGATAGGATAAATAACTCCTGCCTTAATCGTTCCATAGATTTCCAATTTTTCATTAGAGCCAAGCACGAAATACCTAACTAAAATGAGATTTAACCAGAATCAATTGGTTTCATAAAACAATCCAAAATTTCTCCATTATATGGAACTTGATGATTTGGTAAGGAGATTCGAAGAGACACAGATATTAAAATTAATACGGATTAACTCCTATCCACTTCGCTACTTCTTTCTATGGT